GATTTAATAACTTCCACAGCGGATTCCGTAAAAATGTTTTGGATAAATAAGATTCATGGTCTCTTTCAGAATGATTCTCGAGAATTAGAACATCAAAAGAATACGTTTGGTTTTAGCGGGAAATTTTTATTGAATTCAATTGGGAATTCCTTAACCTCAATCGATGAATTATCTTTTGAACACGCACGACGAATTGATTCAGAAAGTCAAGCAAAATCTTTGAAATTTGTATTCGATGTAATTTCAACTGATCCAAACGATCTAACAACAATTAGAAGGAAATCCATTGGAATGGAAGAAATCAGTAAAAGGATTTCTCGTTGGTCATACAAATTGACAGACGATTTAGAAGAAGAGGAAGAAGAAAATGAAGAAGAATCGACGGAAGATCCCGAAGTTCGTTCAAGAAAAGGCAAACGCGTGGTAATTTATACTGATAATGATCAGAGTACTAATTCCAGTGCTAGTAATAATAATACTAGTAATAATAATACTAGTAATAATAATACTAGTAATAATAATACTAGTAATAATAATACTAGTAATAATAATACTAGTAATAATAGCACTAATGATGAAGAAGAGGAAGTGGCTTTGATACGTTACTCACAACAATCGGATTTTCGCCGGGGTATAATCAAAGGATCCATGCGTGCTCAAAGACGTAAAACAGTTATTTGGGAAATGTTTCAAGCAAATGTGCATTCTCCACTTTTTTTTGATCGCATAGACAAAACATTTTTTTTTTCGTTTTTTGATATCTCTAAAATGATTAATCACATTTTTAGGAATTGGGTAGGGGAAAACCCAGAATTGCAAATTTCTTTTTTTGAGGAGGAAGAGACAAAAGAAAAGGAGAAAACAAACGAAGATAAAGAAGAAGAAAATGAACGAATAGCAATATCAGAAGCTTGGGATACCTTTATATTTACTCAAGCAATAAGAGGTTTTATGTTAGTAACCCAATCTTTTCTTAGAAAATACGTTATATTACCCTTATTGATAATAGCTAAAAATATTGGTCGTATGTTATTATTGCAATTCCCCGAATGGTACGAGGATTTGAAGGAATGGAATAAAGAAATGCATGTTAAATGTACCTATAATGGCGTTCAATTATCAGAAACAGAATTTCCCCAAAATTGGTTAACAGACGGTATTCAGATAAAGATTCTATTTCCTTTCTGTCTGAAACCTTGGCGAAGATCTAAAGTACGATCTCATCATAGAGATAGAGATCAGAAAATAAGGAAAAAGGAGAAAAAAGACAATTTTTGTTTTTTAACAGTCTGGGGTAGAGAAACAGAACTACCTTTTGGGTCTCCCCGAAAACGACCTTCTTTTTTTGAACCCATTTTTAACGAACTCGAAAAAAAAACGATAAAAGCGAAAAGGCAATTTTTTCAAGTTATAAGGGTTTTCAAAGAAAGAGGAAAAGGTTTTATAAAAGTTTCAAAAGAAAAAACAAGAATAGTTCTAGTTATAAACCTAATAACGAAAGAACTTAAAAAAGTAAACCCCGTTTTCTTATTGAAATTGAGAAAGGTAAAAGTATATGAATCGAATGAAAACGAAAAAGATTCCAATATAAATAATAAGATTATCCGAGAATCGACCATTCGAATTCGATCCACGAATTGTGTAAATGAAAATTATTCACTCATAGAAACAAAAATGAAAGATCTTGCTAATAAGACAATCACAATTAGGACTCAAATAGAAGGAATCACAAAAGGCAAGAAAAAAATAGTTCGAGCTTGTGATGATAAAAGATCGGAATCAAAGAAGGATATTTGGCAAATATTCAAAAGAAAAAATATCCGAGTAATACGTAAATCACATTATTTTATGAAATACTTCGTTGAAAAAATATACATGGATATATTACTATATATCATTAAGATTCCAAGGATCAATGCACAACTTTTCTTTGAATCAACAAAAAAAATTATCAACAAATCTATTTCCAACGCTGAAACAAATCAAGAAAGAATTGAGAAAACAAATCAAAATACAATGAACTTTATTTCGACTATAAAAAATAAGTTTTATAATTTTTCTAATACTAATATTAGTAATAAAAATATTAGGAATAATAATTGTGACTTATCTTCTTTGTCTCAAGCCTATGTATTTTATAAATTATCACAAAATCAATTACTTAACAAGTATCATTTGAAATCTGTACTTCAATATCACCACACCTATCCTTTTCTTAGGGATATAATCAAGAATTATTGTACGACACGAGGAATATTTGATTCCAAACCAAGGCAAAAAAAAATTCATAAGTCTGGAATGAATAAATGGAAAAATTGGTTAAGGGGTCATTATCAATACAATTTATCTCAGACCAAGTGGGATCACTTAGTACCGAAAAAATGGCGAAATAGAGTCAATCAATGTCGTACGATTCAAAAGAAAGACTCAATGAAATTAGATTTATATAAAAAAGAAAAAGACCAATTAATTCATTACACGAAACAAAATTACTATGCAGTGGACTCATCGATAAGTCAAAAAGAAAAATGGAAAAAACATTATGGATATGATCTTTTGTCATATAAATATATAAATTATGGGAATAGTAAGGACTCGTATATTTCTGGATCAACATTACAAGTAGAGGACAAAAAAATTCCATATAATTTCAATACAAATACACTGAAATCCGAATCATTTTATAGATTGATAAGTATATTTATTAGTGATTATCTAGAAAAAAGATCTATTATTGATATGGACAAAAATATGGATAGAAAATTTTTTGATTGTAGAATTCTACATTTTTGTCTTAGAAATAATATCGATATTGAGACCTGGGCCAATACGCATACCGGTACCAAGATTCAGATTCATAAAAATGCTAAAACTGAAACTCAAAATTCTCAAAAATTTGAAAAAAAGGATCCTTTTTCTTTTACGATTCATCACAAAATCAACCCACCCAATCAAAAAAAAGATTTTTTTGATTGGATAGGAATGAATCAAGAAAGGTTATATCATACCATATCAAATTTAGAACCTTGGTTTTTCCCAGAATTTGTACTACTTTTTGATGTGTATAAGATTAACCCGTGGATCATACCAATCAAATTACTTATTTTTCATTTTCATTTCTATGAAAAAAATATTAGTCAAAATGAAAAGATCGATGTAAATAAAAAAAAAAATCTTTCTATATTAGCTAATCAAAAAGAATATCTTGAATTAGAAAATTCCAACCAAAAAAAAAACAAACAACAAGGTCAAGGAGATTTTGTATCAGATCTACGAAAACAAAACAAAAAGAAAAATCTTGAAGAAGATGACACGGGAGCAGACATTAAAAAAGGTAGAAAGAAAAAACAATTCAAGAGCAAGAAAGAAGCAGAACTGGATTTCTTCCTGAAAAAATATTTTCTTTTTCAATTAAGATGGGATGATTCCTTGAATCAAAGAATGATCAATAATATCAAGGTATATTGTCTCCTACTTAGACTGATAGATCCAAGAGAAATTGCTATATCCTCAATTCAAAGAGGAGAGATGCATCTGGATGTAATGTTGATTCAGAAAGACCTAACTCTTACGGAATTGATAAAAAGAGGAATATTTATTATCGAACCAATTCGTCTATCTATGAAAAAGGATGGAAAATCTATTATATATCAAACCATAGGTATTTCATTGGTTGATAAGAATAAGCGCCAAACTAATGGAAAATGCATAATAAAAAGTGGATATATTGAAAAAAAGAATTTTGATGGATCCATTGCACAACACAGCAATATGCTTGTGAATAGAAACAGAAATAATTTTGATTTCCTTGTTCCTGAAAATATTCTATCTCCCAGACGTCGTAGAGAATTTCGAATTTTAATTTGTTTCAATTCCCGGAATTGGAATGTTGTGAATCAAAATCCACTATTTTGCAATCAAAACAACATAAAAAACTGGGGACAATTTTTAAACGGGGAAAAGCATCTTAATACAGATGCAAATAAATTCATTAAATTCAAATCGTTTCTTTGGCCCAATTATCGATTAGAAGATTTAGCTTGTATGAATCGTTATTGGTTTGATACCAATAACGGTAGTCATTTCAGTATGTCAAGAATACATATGTATCCACGATTCAGAATTAGTTAATAGTATATTTCCTATATATCTATCGCATGCCATATTCGGTGGATAAAAACCGAAAGATATACACATACACCATGTTACATTCTGATAAATGTATCATCCCTTTTTATCCAAATCAAATTACTAATTTGATTTGGATAAATTTGGATAAAATTAATATAAATTAGAAAATGAATATAAATTTAAAGTAGTGTATATGAAGAAATCAACATTTTTTTGTACTAGATTCAAATAACTGGAACTAACTGGTATAATAATAATTATTATTTTTCCTGATCGGTAAAATCCACGGAAAAGAAAAAAATAGAAAAATTGGTTTTTTATGGTCAAAAATTCATTCATCTTAGCTATTCGACAAGAAAAAGAAAAAAACTGCGGATCTGTTGAATTTCAAGTATTCAGTTTTACGGATAAGATACGGAGACTCACTTCACATTTGGAATTACATAAAAGAGATTTTTTATCACAAAGGGGCCTACGGAAAATTCTGGGAAAACGTCAGCGGCTACTGGATTATTTGTCAAAGAAAAATAGAGTACGTTATAAGAAATTAATTGGTCAATTAGGTATTCGGGAGTCAAAAACTCGTTAATTTTAAGGTTGGTTTGAATTTTTTTCTTTAGTTATTAGTAGTTATTAAATTTTTCATTTTGATGAACTTCGTTTGATAAATTCATGGAATAATGAATTAAGGAAGAAAAGATATGACTGTACCGGCTACAAGAAAAGATCTCATGATAGTTAATATGGGTCCTCATCACCCATCAATGCATGGTGTTCTTCGACTGATCGTTACTCTTGATGGTGAAGATGTTATTGACTGTGAACCCGTATTGGGTTATTTACACAGAGGGATGGAAAAAATAGCAGAAAATCGAACAATTATACAATATTTGCCTTATGTAACACGGTGGGATTATTTAGCCACTATGTTCACAGAAGCAATAACAGTAAATGCACCAGAACGACTGGAAAGTGTTCAAGTACCTAAAAGAGCCAGTTACATTAGAGTCATTATGCTGGAATTGAGTCGTATAGCTTCTCATTTATTATGGCTTGGGCCCTTTATGGCGGATATCGGCGCACAGACTCCCTTTTTCTATATTTTCAGAGAAAGGGAATTGTTATATGATCTATTCGAATCTGCTACGGGTATGCGAATGATGCATAATTATTTCCGTATTGGGGGGGTTGCTGCTGATCTGCCTTATGGCTGGATAGATAAATGTTTGGATTTCTGTGATTATTCTTTAACAGGAATTGCTGAATATCAAAAACTTATTACACGGAATCCCATTTTTTTGGAACGAGTTGAAGGAGTGGGCATTATTGGTGGAGAAGAAGCAATAAATTGGGGTTTATCAGGGCCGATGTTACGTGCTTCTGGAATACAGTGGGATCTTCGTAAAGTTGATAGTTATGAGTGTTACAATAAATTCGATTGGGAAGTCCAATGGCAAAAAGAAGGAGATTCACTAGCTCGTTATTTAGTCCGAATCGGTGAAATGAAGGAATCTATAAAAATTATTCAACAGGCTCTAGAAGGAATTCCTGGGGGACCCTATGAAAATTTAGAAGTCCGGCGCTTTGATAGAACAAAAAATTCCGAATGGACTAATTTTGAATATAGATTTATTACTAAAAAACTTTCACCCAATTTTGAATTGTCGAAACAAGAACTTTATGTAAGAGTAGAAGCCCCAAAAGGAGAATTAGGAATTTATTTGATAGGAGATAGTAGTGTTTTCCCCTGGAGATGGAAAATTCGCCCACCTGGTTTTATCAATTTGCAAATTCTCCCTCAATTAGTTAAAAGAATGAAATTGGCCGATATCATGACGATACTAGGTAGTATAGATATCATTATGGGAGAAGTTGATCGTTGAAATGATAATTGATACGACAGAAGTAGAAGTACAAGCTATCAATTCTTTTTCTAGATTGGAATCCTTAAAAGAAGTTTATGGACTCATATGGGTCTTTGTTCCCATTTTCACCCTTCTATTAGGAATCACAATAGGGGTCCTAGTAATTGTGTGGTTAGAAAGAGAAATATCCGCAGCAATACAACAACGTATTGGGCCTGAATATGCCGGTCCGTTGGGGATTCTTCAAGCTCTAGCAGATGGGACCAAATTACTTTTTAAAGAGGACCTACTTCCATCTAGAGGAGATATTCGTTTGTTTAGCGTGGGACCGTCTATAGCGGTCATATCAGTTCTACTAAGTTATTTAGTAATTCCTTTTGGATATCGCCTTATTTTAGCCGATCTCAGTATAGGTGTTTTTTTATGGATCTCCATTTCAAGTATTGCTCCTATTGGACTTCTTATGTCAGGATATGGATCGAACAATAAATATTCCTTTTTAGGTGGTCTACGGGCTGCTGCTCAATCTATTAGTTATGAAATACCATTAACCCTATGTGTATTATCAATATCTCTACGTGTGATTCGTTGGAACATGATTCTTTTCCCTTCTCTCTAGAAATAAAGTAAAGAGGTTGAATATATTGAATGGATATTTTCATTTTTTATTCATCATTAGGGTTGATGAGTTAAACTAGATAGTTATATGAGTAAAATCAAACTGCTTAGAAATTTGCAGTAAGAAGAGAAAATCTCATTCCCTATGTACAAGAATATAAACATAAGCGGTATATAAACTGTTTACTCCAAGATTAAGATTCTTTGACTAATTCTCATATCTTGAAGCGGGTACAAAAGATCAACGTATGGGGGTTCCACTACTTTTTTATATGTATTACCATACGGGGGATCAATCAAAAATCAGTGAACAGTTAGGAACACCAAGGTACACAAAAGATTAGTAATGGAGATAATATAAGGTATCAAAAAACGGTATTTTTATATAAAACTTTGGATAAAACGAATCATAATGGGGACTTTAAGTTGGTAGAAATGACCAAGCAGTACTTCCCCACGATTCCGATCTAGAGTACGCTCCTATTCACTGATTAAAGAAATGACTATCAAAAACGAATTAATCCTTTATTTTTTTTCAAAGTACCCCCCCCCTCTGAGAAAGAAGAACAGGAACAAAAGAAATAGAATTCAAAAATAAAATGAGAAAAATGAATAAATAATAATACAAAAGATTTTTCTTTTTTATTTTCCCCATCCATATCTATACATAACATATAGAATTCTTATCATGAATTTTGAATTAATACCCAATTCTTTCTTTATAGTTATTGATATAACGAGTATTTTATTAAAAGATTAAGTTATTACCAAACAAAGAGAAATTCAAATTGTAATGGATAAGATCAATTCGGAAGCACCTTTTATATTTGAGCAGACGGAATTTCATTGGTCTAATTTTTTGCTTCCCGATGTATATTTACCATCCAAATAAGGAAGGAGATAATATCGAGCAAGTCCTTACATTTATTTGCGGCCATAGAGGAGCCGTATGAAGCCGGGGTCTCATGTACGGTTTTGAAATAGCGATGCGAGCAGTGATGTTATTATCGACTATGATTATCTAACAGTTTAAGTACAGTTGATATAGTTGAGGCGCAGTCAAAATATGGATTTTGGGGGTGGAATCTGTGGCGTCAGCCTATCGGGTTTGTTGTTTTTATAATTTCTTCTCTAGCAGAATGTGAAAGATTACCCTTTGATTTACCAGAAGCAGAGGAAGAATTAGTAGCAGGTTATCAAACAGAATATTCAGGTATCAAATACGCTTTATTTTACCTTGCTTCTTACCTAAATTTATTAGTTTCTTCATTATTTATAACAGTTCTTTACTTAGGTGGGTGGAATTTCTCTATTCCGTATATATCTATTCCTGAACTTTTCGGAATAAATCAAATGGATGGAGTCTTTGGAACGACAATTGGGATATTTATTACATTAGCTAAAGCTTATTTGTTTCTGTTTATTCCTATCGCAGCAAGATGGACGTTACCTAGAATGAGAATGGACCAGTTATTAAATCTTGGATGGAAATTTCTTTTACCTATTTCCCTGGGTAATCTATTATTGACAACTTCTTCCCAACTTGTTTCACTATAAATACTATAAATACTATAAATAATAGAATAAGATAACGATATTCTAGATTCATAATCGATCTCAAACAAGAGAAAGAAACATCAATTTATTCACGGAGATCCACAATATGTTCCCTATGGTGACCGGGTTCATAAATTATGGTCAACAAACAATACGAGCAGCAAGGTACATTGGTCAAAGTTTCATAATTACCTTATCCCATACAAATCGTTTACCTGTAACTATTCAATATCCTTATGAAAAATCGATCACATCGGAGCGTTTCCGTGGTCGAATCCACTTTGAATTTGATAAATGTATTGCTTGTGAAGTATGTGTTCGTGTATGTCCCATAGATCTACCCGTTGTTGATTGGAAATTTGAAAAAAATATTAAAAAGAAACAATTGCTTAATTATAGTATTGATTTTGGGGTCTGTATATTTTGTGGTAACTGTGTCGAGTATTGTCCAACAAACTGTTTATCAATGACTGAAGAATATGAACTTTCTACTTATGATCGTCACGAATTGAATTATAATCAAATTGCTTTAGGTCGGTTACCAATGCCAGTAATTGGAGATTACACAATTCAAACAGTTATAAATTCGACTCAAATCAAAATAGACAAGGATAACCCCTTTGATTCAAAAACGGTTACTGATTACTAAGATTTCCTTTTGATATAAAGGATAGGATCCAAGCCCTTTTTTTGTTGGTCAGAAATTACAAATAATACCTATTGATTGTTGAGAATCACTCTTTGTTTTAAACTGAGAATATGGTTTAGTGATGATTTTAAAATAGAAAATTCCAACTATTCTTTTCTTTTTTCTTTTAGATAAAAATAGAAAATAGATAAAAAAGAAAGTAGGATTGGCCAATAACTTTAATAACTTTATCCATATCTACATTAATCCATATTAAGATTGAATTCAATTAGGAACCCATCATATACAAGAAAAAAAATAAAGGTAACACCCTTTTCTTTCCTGGACTATTTAGTAAGGTCATGAAATATTTCGACTTATTTATCTGTTATACATAATGGATTTACCTGGACCAATACACGATATACTTGTAGTATTTCTGGGATCAGTTCTTATATTAGGAGGTCTAGGGGTAGTATTATTTACCAATCCAATTTATTCTGCCTTTTCGTTGGGATTGGTTCTTGTTTGTATATCCTTATTCTATATTCTATCAAACTCCTATTTTGTAGCTGCCGCACAGCTCCTTATTTATGTAGGAGCCATAAATGTCTTAATCATATTTGCTGTTATGTTCATGAATGGTTCAGAATATTCGAACGATTCCTATTTTTGGACTGTTGGAGATGGAGTCACTTCACTGGTTTGTATAAGTATTCTTTTTTCACTAATTACTACTATCTTAGATACGTCATGGTACGGAATTATTTGGACTACAAGATCAAATCAGATTATAGAACAGGACCTTATTAGTAACGTTCAACAAATTGGAATTCATTTATCAACAGATTTTTATCTTCCGTTTGAACTCATTTCTATAATTCTTTTAGTTTCTTTGATAGGTGCAATTACTATGGCTCGTCAATAAGAAATACTTAGAATTAATACAATTATTAGAAATTCGAAATCCAATGAAAAGGGGAAAGTTTTAAATTTAATCTACTGCGGATACCCTCTTTTTTCTGTAATTACTCGATTCTGGTCAATCAAATCGGTTGAATTGTTGTTCATATTGAAATGAATCAAGATTCATGAGGAGTTAGCCAATGATGTTTGAACATATACTTTTTTTGAGCGTCTACTTATTTTCTATCGGTATCTATGGATTGATCACAAGTCGAAACATGGTTAGAGCACTTATGTGTCTTGAGCTTATACTAAATTCGGTTAATATAAATCTCGTAACATTTTCTAATATATTTGATAGTCGCCAATTAAAAGGAGACATTTTCTCAATCTTTGTTATAGCCATTGCGGCTGCGGAAGCAGCTATTGGTCTAGCTATTGTTTCGTCGATTTATCGTAACAGAAAATCAACTCGTATCAATCAATCAAATTTGTTGAATAATTAGTCATAACTATCATATAAATATAAATAAAGACATAAATAATAAAATAATATAAATAAAATATAGATATAAATTATTTCATTTTTTATTCTTTTTTTTTATACTAATATGTATAGTAATATATTTTTATATTACTATTGAAATAGTGATGATCCGTTGGCCAATGTCAATGTGAAGTCATATGTGTGACTTGTATAATCATGGTTGTTGAAATGGAAATCAAAGTCTCTTGGTCCTTTCTCATGAACAGATTTAGAAATATATTGCTTTTTAACATTAGATTTTTTTGATAAACCATTGATTCGTCTGGTGTCTACAATACAATATAAATAATAAATATATAATTCATTTCCTCCTGATTTTACTTTACCAGATCGAAAATTTTTTATGTTCAAAACTGGAATTTATAGACCCAATGTCACATTCAGTAAAAATTTATGATACATGTATAGGGTGTACTCAATGTGTACGAGCCTGCCCCACAGATGTATTGGAAATGATACCTTGGGACGGATGTAAAGCTAAGCAAATTGCTTCCGCGCCAAGAACCGAGGACTGTGTAGGTTGTAAGAGATGTGAATCCGCTTGTCCAACAGATTTTTTGAGTGTCCGCGTTTATTTATGGCATGAAACAACTCGCAGCATGGGTCTATCTTATTGATACGTTATAAAAAATTCCACTTGAATCATTTGATTCCTTTTTACCGACAAAAACCCGTACTCGAGAAAATATATTATTCCGAGCACGGGTTTTTTGGTCAAAATGCATCTTGTCTTTATCACGAGTTATTTCCCTTGGTTAACACTACTTGTAGTTTTGCCGATATTCGCGGGTTCTTCAATTTTCTTTCTTCCTCATAGGGGGAATAAGGTATTTAGGTGGTATACTATATGTATATGCTTATTAGAACTCCTTCTAACAACCTATGTGTTCTGTTATCATTTCCAATTGGATGATCCATTAATTCAATTGGAGGAGGATTTTAAATGGATAAATATTTTTGATTTTCACTGGAGACTGGGAATCGATGGACTTTCCATAGGACCTATTTTACTGACAGGATTTATCACTACTTTAGCCACTTTAGCAGCTTGGCCTGTTACTCGAAATTCGCGATTGTTCTATTTCCTGATGTTAGCAATGTACAGTGGTCAAATAGGATTATTTTCTTCTCGAGACCTTTTACTTTTTTTTCTCATGTGGGAGTTAGAATTAATTCCTGTTTACTTACTTTTATCCATGTGGGGAGGAAAGAAACGTTTGTACTCAGCTACAAAGTTTATTTTGTACACTGCGGGGGGTTCCATTTTCCTCTTAATAGGAGTTCTAGGTATGGGTTTATATGGTTCCAATGAACCGATATTGGATTTTGAAAGATTAGCTAATCAGTCATATCCTGTGACATTAGAAATAATATTATATTTAGGCTTCCTTATTGCTTATGCTGTCAAATCGCCGATTATACCCCTACATACATGGCTACCAGATACCCATGGGGAAGCACATTACAGTACATGTATGCTTCTAGCGGGAATCTTATTAAAAATGGGGGCATATGGATTGATTCGGATCAATATGGAATTATTACCGCACGCCCACTCTATATTTTCTCCCTGGTTGGTGATAATAGGGACAATACAAATAATCTATGCAGCTTCAACCTCTCTTGGTCAACGCAATTTAAAAAAGAGAATAGCCTATTCCTCTGTATCTCACATGGGTTTCATAATTATAGGAATTGGTTCTATAACCGACATGGGGCTCAACGGAGCCGTTTTACAAATACTCTCTCATGGATTTATTGGTGCTGCACTTTTTTTCTTGGTAGGAACGAGTTGTGATAGAATACGTCTTGTTTATCTCGACGAAATGGGGGGGATATCCATCCCAATGCCAAAAATATTTACCATGTTTAGTAGTTTCTCGATGGCTTCTCTTGCATTGCCAGGAATGAGTGGTTTTGTTGCAGAATTAGTAGTATTTTTTGGAATAATTACCAGTCCAAAATATCTTTTAATGCCCAAAATACTAATTATCTTTGTAATGGCAATTGGAATGATATTAACTCCTATTTATTTATTATCTATGTTACGTCAGATGTTTTATGGATATAAACTATTCAATGTTCCAAACTCCAATTTTGTGGATTCTGGACCACGAGAACTATTTGTTTCAATCTGTATCTTTTTACCCGTAATAGGGATTGGTATTTATCCTGATTTTGTTCTTTCGCTATCAGTTGACAAGGTACAAGCTATCCTATCTAATTATTTTCATAGATAGTTTTCATTAATTAGATAGAAAACAAAGTCTTAGAATTTTTAATTTGAAGATTTTTGAGCTATACAACACAAAAAAATAAGGTGAATTAGAATTATAATAAGATATATTCCGAGTTTTTGAGAACCATTTGAATCAAGGAATCATTCAAATGGTTCTCAAAAACCTTCAAAAACTTTCCGTTACGTATAGTACGACGCTCTTATGTATCCCTCATGGAATTTATTCAATTAGATGTTAATGTGAATGAACCATAACTATGTAGACCTATTCCTAATAGATTGATCCCAAAATAGCATATCCAAATTATAAGAAATCCTATAGACGCTACAAGTGACGAATTCGTACCTTGCAAACTTTGATTTGTTCTAGTATGTGAATAAATCGCGAATATGGTCCAAGTAATAAATGCCCAAGTTTCTTTGGGGTCCCAATTCCAATAAGATCCCCATGCCTCGTTAGCCCATACTGCTCCAGAAAGAATACCTATGGTTAAAAAGGTAAACCCTAAACTAATGACACGATAACTCCAATAATCCAAACGCTGAGTTAATTGAAATTTGTAATAATTTCGAAATGGAACAAAAGAGGTGTGTTTAAAAACATTTTTTTTTTTGTTCAAGTATTCGATTTTGTCAAAGAAAAATGACTTAATCTTAATTAATAAAATTTTTCTTTGACAAAAAATATTGATGTTTTTACGAAATGTAATGACTAGAAAAGCGACTGATAATAGTGACCCACATAAAAGAGCTGCATAGCTCAATAACATCATACTTACGTGCATCATTAACCACTGAGATTGTAGAGCAGGTACTAATCTTGACGATTGATGCATTTCACTTGAAAGACCCGATGTGGCGAAACCTTGGGTAAAAATGGCACTTGGGGCGGTAATTGCGCTTAAATCATTTTTATGATTCCATATCTTGGAAATTAGATGAATAATGGAAAAACTCCACGAAAGGAAGATTAAAGACTCGTATAAATTACTTAATGGAAAATGTCTCGAAGAAATCCAACGAGTAACTAATAATCCTGTTATAGAAAAAAAAGTAACTATCATTCCTTTTTCCGACGAATCACGCAACCCTATGATTTCGTGTACTAATAGGGTCATCAAATGAATCGTAATCACAATTGAAATGATCGAAAAAGAGAGATGAGTTAATATATGTTCTAAAGTCACAAATATCATACATAAAAAAGGTCCCATTACAGAATGGAAATCGGGAATTAAATACATTATAGGATCCATTGTATCTTTTTTACAGTATGCCGCCACTCGGACTCGAACCGAGATGCTCTAGCACTGCTTCCTAAGAGCAGCGTGTCTACCGATTTCACCATAGCGGCTTACTTGAAATAATAATAGTCAATTCATGTTGAATCGTCTAGATATAGATTCAAGGATTCAATATAGTTTAGGAAATATTAGAACTGATAAATAAGAGCTCTTTAAAATTCATCTTTGAATTTTCAATAAATTTGACTTAGGTTAGTATCATCGTAGGTTCAGTTTTAAAAATCCACTTTTACGTACTATCTGTATATTAAGTTCTCCCGGAACACTTATAACTTGAAATAAAAATTTTGTTTTCAGTCGAAACAGAAACTAAGAATTGTGAATTGTCCTCTTTTTATATTTTTTATTATTTATTTTGAATTGAATCCACGAAATCAGATAAATGAAAAACAAATTGTCAAAGATATTTTTTTTCTAAACGAATAAAAAAAAAATAAATAGGATTTCATATGTATCACAATTCAATTACTAAATTTAAGTAATTTTTCTAACAATTTTGATACTTTTCTTAGTATCATTAAGTATTAATTAATTAATTTAAATATATAATATAAAATAAATATAATACTTTTTGTTGTTTGTTGTGTACATAATTTCTAAATAAAATTATGATAATATTTATGAAACCAACTTGGTCTTGAGTTAGGCATATAATAAAACAAAAGAGTTTCCGCATCCATCACAATTTTCTTTTCACAACGGAAAAATAGAATGAACAAAGATTTTTCCATTGTGAAAAGAAAATGAATAGGAAAAAAACATCTCACGAATTAATAAATAGATTCTAATAAAAAATAGAATGAAAAAAAAAAAAATAATGATACTTAGAACCGACAGATAGAGAAATTCTTATTCTACATATCATAGCAGCTAGTTCTAACTAATATTGTATTGAGTTCAATACATCAATACATTTAGTTAAAGGGAATTATTCATATTCCAAAATTGGGAATTTTTCTGGCCATGGAAATTCCGATTATTCCAAGATTTTCTTATTTGTTTGTCGCACAAAAAAACTTTTTGAATCTCCAGTAGAAACTGACTTTGCTAAAGAAAAAGCTTTTATTGCAGCTAAATATCCTTTTTTCTTCCAAATATTTCTACGAATACGTTTTTTTGATATAGAAGTACGTTTTTTTGGAACTGCCATTCAAAAAAAAAAGAATTACTAATTTTTATTGTTGTATGTGAAAGACATGTATTGCTCAAAATAGATCGTTCTTTTTAGTCATTTTCTATACTTAACTTAATTTCGTCGATAATAGTATTTTCATAACATACAATACAAATATATTATTTATATATTTATATATAAATATATGTATGATATGCATGTTACATATATAACAATGTCACATATTAACACACTAGGCAAAAAATAGAGGAAAAGGGGGGGGGGAAATTCAAAAAGGCATTTTTATGACTATTAGTTTGGAATTGAATAAGCTCATATTGCCGTGTCTATAATTTAAATTCAAACTTAAACTACAATTAGTGGTTAATATGTTAAACAAGACATTCTATTACCTAAGAAGGAGAACCTCAATTTTTAGTTATTTTTTTTCACTTCTATACGAAATAAAGAGTATTATAATATTTTTGATACTTTCTTATTGGATTGGAATCCAATTAATGAGTTCAGCAATGGGTTAGGTAATTACTACAAATAAAATCACTAGAATAACTAGGTCTTTTTTTTGAGTCGATTTATTGAGGCATACTATGATTTATATTCTACTGTTTTGGTATGATTGTTTTTACTTACTATACTATAGTATATGATATGATTACATATTGCTAGAATAGGATGGTAGTATAGTCGTAGAATGATTCGAAATCTCATATTTCCCATTTTTTTATTTTATTAACTATCTTTCTTTAGTTAATTCGTTACTTAAAGTTAATAACTAAGTAATTACTCTTTTCTAGCTATTTGGTCATATCATTTGAATTGGAACTTTTGAATATTTCCAATATCTGAGAAAAGTCAGAATAATGAAAAATCAAAATAGTTGAGTTTTTCATATCTTTTTGATTTTTTTATTGTTCCTTTCGAAAGCGATAAGAATTGATGAATCGGAAACAATTAATTTATAAGAAAAAAAATGAAAATTTGTTTTTTTATGGAACATACATATAAATATGCATGGATAATACCCTTTCTTCCATTTCCAGTTACTATGTTAATAGGATTTGGACTTCTGCTTATTCCGACAGCAACAAAAAATATTCGTCGTATGTGGGCTTTTCCGAGTGTTTTGATGCTAAGTATAGCTATGGCATTTTCGGCCAATCTATCTATTCAGCAAATAAATGGAAATTTTATCTATCAATATCTATGGTCTTGGACTGTCAATAATGATTTTTCTTTAGAATTCGGACATTTGATCGATCCACTTACTTCTATTATGTCAATATTAATTACTACTGTTGGAATCATGGTTCTTATTTATAGTGACAATTATATGTCTCACGATCAAGGATATTTGAGATTTTTTGCCTATATGAGTTTTTTCAATAGTTCTATGTTAGGATTAGTTACTAGTTCCAATTTGATACAAATTTATATTTTTTGGGAACTTGTAGGCATGTGTTCCTATTTATTAATAGGTTTTTGGTTCACACGACCGAGTGCGGCAAGTGCTTGCCAAAAAGCTTTTGTAACCAATCGTATAGGGGATTTTGGTTTATTATTAGGAATTTTAGGACTTTATTGGATAACTGGTAGTTTAGAATTTCGGGATTTGTTCGAAATAGTTAATAACTTGGTTCATCATAATGGAGTAAATCCCTTATTTGCTACTCTGTGTGCTTCTTTTTTATTCGTTGGTGCAGTTGCTAAATCCGCACAATTCCCCCTTCACATATGGTTACCTGATGCTATGGAAGGACCCACTCCCATTTCTGCTCTTATACATGCTGCTACTATGGTAGCAGCGGGAATTTTTCTTGTAGCTCGGCTTCTTCCTCTTTTCATAGTTATACCTTCCATAATGAATATCATTTCTTCAATAGGCGTAATAACAGTACTATTAGGAGCTACTTTGGCTCTTGCTCAAAGAGACATTAAAAGAAGTTTAGCTTACTCGACAATGTCTCAATTGGGTTATATTATGTTAGCTCTGGGTATAGGTTCTTATCGAGCCGCTTTATTCCATTTGATCACTCATGCCTATTCGAAAGCTTTATTGTTTTTGGGATCTGGATCAATTATTCATTCAATGGAACCCATTGTTGGATATTCACCAGATAAAAGTCAAAATATGGTTCTTATGGGTGGTTTAACAAAATATGTTCCAATTACAAGAATTACCTTTTTATTAGGTACACTCTCCCTTTGTGGTATTCCGCCTCTTGCTTGTTTTTGGTCCAAAGATGAAATTCTTAATGATAGTTGGTTGTATTCACCAACTTTCGCAATAATAGCTTCCTTTACGGCGGGATTAACCGCATTTTATATGTTTCGAATGTATTTACTTACCTTTGATGGACATTTGCGCATTCATTTTCAAAATTACAGTAGCACTAAAAATAGTTCTTTCTATTCAATATCTTTATGGGGAAAAAGGGTGCCAAAAGCAGTCAATAGAAATTTACTTTTATCAACAATGAATAATAAGGTTTCCTTTTTTTCAAAAGATACATATCAAATTGATGATAATGGAGGAAATAGAATACGGTACTTTAGTACTCACTTTAGAAATA